CAATATCTATAATAAATGAATTTTCTAACATTTGACTCCTTACCACTGAAGGATTTGGTCGTACAGTTGAAAAATAGCCCAGAAAATCTATAAAATGATTGGATAATTGATTTATATGAATCCTATTCGGTTGAGACCAAAAAAAAAAATGACATTCCCATAAATTTACAAGGTAATATTTCCATTTCTTCATCAGAAGAGGAGTTCCTTTTGAAGACAGAATTGATTTTCCTTGATATCTGAAATAATGGATGAAAATATCCTTGAACAACCAAAGGATGGTATTAAAATCATTACGAAAAACCACTAAAAAATGTTCTATTTTTCCAAAAAAATGTGTTCGATCAAGAAAAGCTCTAGAGGATGTTGATCGTAAATGAGAAGATTGTTTACGCAGAAAAACGAATATGGATTCCGACTCATATACATGAAAATTATATAGGAACAGAAAAAATCTTTGATTCTCTTTTGAAAAAAAGAAATTCATTTGATTTTTTTGAGTAATAAGAATATTCCAATGATGATACTCGTAGAGAAAGAGTCTCAATAAGTGCAAAAAGGGGACATCTTGTATCCAACAACGAAGGATTTGAACCAATAGTTCCAGATGGATAGGATGGGGTATTAGGATATCTAATACATGATTTAAATGTGATAATTTATCCTCTAAAAAAGGAAATATGGAATGAATTGATCGTAAATTAATAGATTTGACTATTTCTTTTTTACCTTCTAGGGAAGATACTAATCGCAGTGAGAATGGAATTTCCACAATGACTGCAAACCCCTCTGATATCATTTGAGAATCAAAAATTTTATTATACCCAACTAATTGATTTTGATTCGAATCATTAGCCAAAAAAATCAAATGCTTCTGTTGATACATTTGAGTAATTAAACGTTTAACAATTAGTAAACTATATTTATTGGCATAACCTAAATTTTCCATAGGCTCATAAGGAATCGATTTATTTAACCCATGATCATGAGCAAGTGCATAAATGTATTCCTGAAAGAGAAGTGGATATAGGAAGTCTCGTTCTCGAGATCTATTTATCTTTAAATATCCTTGTAATTCCTCCATTTAAAATTAGATTTGAACCAAAGATGGGGATTTCTTGGGCCATCAAATGATACGAAACATAGTACGATACAGCCAAAACAAGGTATCCGGGCATATAGTAAAAAAAAAAATAGATACCTTGGAGATGATTAATCAACGGATTCTCTCTTTTTCCATCCAATTGGGTTTTGTTCGTTATAAAATAAAATACCGAGATAGTTAGAAATCCTTTATTTTTGCAACCCGATCGCTCTTTTGACTTTAAGAATAAATTTTGTTTCTCAATATACTGTTTCTTCTACACATTCGTCTCCACTCAAGGATATAGTTAATAGTTAGGATTCATAAAAAAAGTGGAGAATCCACTTTTAAGGTTATGAAATAACCTTTTCCCGCACCAGGGACTAATATATTTCTAACGTATAATTAGATCGGGTAATTATTCGAATTAAGAACAGAAGCTCGTTGCTTTTTTTGTTTCCCTATAATTTGAGCTTTTCGGCTCTATCCATTTATTCACTCGATCCAAGCATGAATTGGTTTTTTTGTACCGCTCTAAGAATTAAAACTCTAAGAATACCAACAATATTTTGTACCGATCCCGTAAGGATTAAGTACTCTTATCTTAGAGTTATTCGTTTATACGACATGCTGTTTTTTCCATTCATTCCCTCTCAGGATCAGTCGTGGTCTTACAAACTCTACCAATGGTATGGACGAATCCGTTGCTTCATCCAAATGTGTAAAAAATTCTAGCCGCACTTAAAAGCCGAGTACTCTACCGTTGAGTTAGCAACCCAAAAATTTAATTATGACGTGTAGATACGATCGGAAAAAAAGGAAAAATCGATTTTTCCTTTTTTTATTCAGAAGAGACTTCTTGTGTTGTGTCAATCGAATCCACAGAACCCATCACTTACATGAAGTTAAGTAAAAAAGAAAAACTTATAGGTCGTGGATAATATAGATCTATTTATCCATGATCAATTATATTTGATCAATACACTATTGTCAATATGAGCGTCGAGAAAAGAAATTCAAAGAATCCCATAATAAGGACTTTTGTTGGATTGGCACTTCATAGATAACCTACATAGAGAATATAAAGAGAATAAAAAAAAGTGTAAATGTAGAAAAGAAATAAGGAAGAATAAAATCTCGAGTTTATTCAATATTCATAAAGGTACATTTATAATTATATTATCCCATATGATCTCATATTACTTTACTATATTTATATATTATTATATATACTAGGGGCACCCCTTCTTTCTTTTTAATTTTTTGTAATTAATGCGAAGTTCCTTAAGTATCTCTGGCTTCTTTGAAATATAATGAACGGTTCCCGTAGGTTGAGCTCCCTTTTCAAGTAAATATAGAATAGCGAGAACGTTTAAATAAGTTTGATTCTTTATTGGATCGTAAAAACCCACTTTCCGAAGATCTCTTCCTTCTCTTCGGGATCGAACATCAATTGCAACGATTCGGATAGATAGCTCATTGGGATAGATATAGATGAACAATTCCTCCCTTAGAAACGTATAGGAGGCTTTTTCCTCGTACGGCTTGAGAAAGAATGATTCAAATTTAATAATTATACTCTACTTATATACTATATTTATATATATAGTCATAGTATATATAGTAGCAAATAGATCCATAAAATCATCAAACCAATTCAATTAAACTATGACAATGATTTTAGTCGTTTTTTATTCTTCCTTCCCGAAAAAACCGAAAAGAAAAAATAATTCGTATTTATAACTCAAGTTGGACAATTCTCAAAGAGTTCAAAGGAAAAAAACCTGATGGCATTTCATTTATTGAGCTGTCTCTAACCAATTTTTTTGTCTCGTTTAGAATCAAAATTTTTAATTACTTATTCTGCTCAAATTGTGGAGACAATTGAAAATGGCGTTTTCTTCTTCCGGGATCGTTTATCTTTGTTTTGAATCATTGGGTTTAGACATTACTTGATCCTTAATCGTTTCAAAAAGGCCTTTTGTGATTTATTGACTATCGAAGAATCATATGAACGATTGATTCCCGTGCGATACACTTTTGATCGAAATAGTTTTTCCAATTTCAACAAAAGTTTCAAATCCAAAAGGGGATTTTGTTAGAATTGAATCTTTTCAATTTCTATATCGAAGATATGCTTACGAAGTTGTTCCGACTTATTGATTAAGGAAACACAAATCATCATAAACATAATATATATTTATTGAATTTATTTTCCAATTGAATCATCAATGATTTCACCCAGCTACATAAAAAAAAAAAACAAAGAATAAAATGATAACAAAGTAATGGATGTAATAAAGTAAAGTCAATAGAATGTATAAAACAACCCTCTGATACAATCGTTACATGGATTTACAATTCTAAATTAGAACCCAATGCGAAATCAAAAAAATTAGGTAAAAAAAAAATACATCTGTTACATATTGAACTTTCTTTTTTGTTAATTTGTTAACAAGATCCGGAAGACAGACATCCATATTAAAATTTATACCACCCATTGCGGATTAACTCCCATCTACTGACAAATTTTATGGGTCTCATGAGTCCTAAATAAAAAAGGAAGGTCCTCTTACGGTATGCTGGACAATCTTGTATAAGTGAAAAGACAAACAGATACATATTTTTTTTACCCAAAACAAGTTTGTTTTGGGAGTCTTAATCCCAGCAATTAAATTAGTACCAAAGCCCCCTACCTACTGTTTAGAATTCAGCATCAAGATAGAATTAGTACCCTATTTTCTTTAGAGATAAGAATATAAATTTCTTTAGAGATAAGAATATAAAAGAAATAAGGAATATGGGGCTTTCACATTTCGATTCAGAATGCAGGATTGATAATTCAAATAAAATAAATAGATATAGGACGTAAAGTTTTTCTAAGTAACTAACTTCAATATGAAGTTGAGCAAGACATGCCACTGAACATCCTATTTTATTTTTTTTTATTAGAAATTATACATTGATCCATATTTCTATCCTATCCAGGATCACAAATAGATTCTGTATGTCATCGGTACTCAGATTTGGTTTGTGAGAAAGAAAGTCAAAGATATGATTCTTTTCTGAGTCATTATAAATAATATAAATCATAAACAAGGAACTAGAACTATTAAATAAATAAATAAACATTACACTCTTAAACTAAAGAGAAGATTTTTAAAAGAACAAAAAAATCTTTATGAATTGGACGGCTCTGGGACGGAAGGATTCGAACCTCCGAGTCGCGGGACCAAAACCCGTTGCCTTACCACTTGGCCACGCCCCATTGAAATTTCTATTCAACACTAATAAACACTAATATAGGTATTGGTTGTTCGTCAATTCCCGCCCAAATATCCATGGAATCCATTAGATTGTTACTAAGATTTGACACGTGTAGTTGTAAAATAAAACTGAATTTATTGATCATTACATAGAATTCAATTAAGATATTGTATGAAAATATGATTCCTTCTATTTTCGTTTGAGAATAGAAGGATTTTTGATTGGGTTAGTCAAAGAATAAAGAAGGATTTTTTGGTCTATTTGAACTTTCTTCATTTTTACCTTATCTCGATAACTCAATCAAAATACAATTATCTCCAAGAATAAAACATTTGTTATGCTTAATATCTTTAGTTTGATCTGTATCTATCTTAATTCTATACTTCATTCGAGTCATTTTTTCTTTGCCAAATTGCCCGAGGCTTATGCTTTTTTCAATCCAATCGTAGATGTTATGCCAGTCATACCTTTGTTCTTTTTTCTCTTAGCCTTTGTTTGGCAAGCTGCTGTCAGTTTTCGATAAAATCTTTAATACTGTCCTACAAACAAAACATTCAAGATTTTTTCAATAAAAAAAAGATTCTAACAATCAATTGATAAGATCAGATAAGTCTTACATTGTGAACCCTCAATTCAAACATGGAAATTCTTGGATAAGCGCGATGAATCTAGATCACCTCACTTCCTCATTCTAACCTTCTACTTCCAGTGAACAAGGACCCTATACTATATAGGTATAGGGTCCCCACAATAAAAAACTAATTGAATTGTGTTGTGCGCATAAAAGATAATTTTCATACCGAAAGAGTCTTCTTGTCTTAGTCTTATTACAAATGAATTTATGAAACTTCCTTTCTTTTAGAGAAACCACTTTATTTCTTGGTTTGGTGTCAAAATGGAATATGTGGTATAAAAATGGATAATCTATTCCCTTTTTACCAAAAATGATCTTATCTTGGAGATTTTGTAATGCTTACTCTCAAACTCTTCGTTTACACAGTGGTGATATTCTTTGTTTCTCTCTTCATCTTCGGATTCCTATCTAATGATCCGGGACGTAATCCTGGACGTGAGGAATAAAAAAATAAGGGATTTTTTCTTGCTTGATTTCTGAATTTTATTATGATTTTATCTATTCTAGATATCTAACTATGCTATGATAGAAAAGTGCTTGAGATTTTATTTCAAATTCGAAATAAAATCTCAAGTCATCAGAATAAAGATAAACGGAAAGAGAGGGATTCGAACCCTCGGTACGAATAACTCGTACAACGGATTAGCAATCCGACGCTTTAGTCCACTCAGCCATCTCTCCCAATTAAACAAAGGATAATTACTATGTTACACATGAAGTAAAGAAATACACATGAAGTAAAGAAAAAATCTTTCTTTTTCTTTCTTTATTCTAGACTATAGAATCAATTATAGATACCACTACAAAAGATACAAATTTTTTAAGTTTTTCAGCAATTAAATTACATTTAGATAACGGGAATACCCGCAAAAAATAAAGTAAATTAAATAAAGAATACCCCTTTTTTTCGATTTCGTATGGAAGCTTCTTTTATTCCCCGGCCTGGATAGGTACTGACCAGGCCGTTTATTGTTTTGTTCCAATGAATCATACATGAAATTATTCATCTGATTTGAAAACAAAAATACATTGCATCAACAACAATATAGATTTTTTTTATTCCTATGATATAGGCGATATAGGATATAAGTGCCATTTCTTATTATTCATGTTATTTTCCAACTTTTCTTTTCTCGATTTAGAATCTAAAAAAGAATAAAATAGAGCTGTGGATTCTTACACAATTTCTTTTTATGTTCTGACTTCAATGGTTCTTTCGGACCACACCTGTCACTAAATAACTCACCCAAGATAGAACTTGTTATTTCAATAGGCTTTCCTTTGCCTATCTCATCAAGTTCTCCCCGAAAAAAACGTCAACATTCTAATTTCATTATTTTGTTCCGATCCTATCTTGATTACGTACGATGATCTTGTTCGACAAATGATCCATTCATATACAATAATCACATTGTAGCGGGTATAGTTTAGTGGTAAAAGTGTGATTCGTTCTATTAACAACTGAAATAGTTAAGGGGTCTTTCGGTTTTATTCATATTCCGTTCCGATTAAAAACTTTATTTCTTAGAAAGGATTTCATCCTTTACCTCTCGATAAACGATTTGAGGAAGAATATACATTCTCGTGATTTGTATCCAAAGGTCAATTATAAATATTCTAAATTCCCAAAATTGGATTATGGAATCGCGAAGCATAATTTTTTTTTGAATTGGATAAAGACTTCCAATTGAATGAGTATGAGTAAAGAATCCATGGAGGGAGATACACAAAGTATTTTTCTAATCGTAACTAGATCTTCAATTTTTTTTTAGAGGGGAGATTGGAGCAAAATAGCTATAAAAATTAAACGATGACTTTGGTTTACTAAAGCCATCTATATATTGTTTCAGCTCGGTGGAAACACAATTATTTTCCTCAGGATTCGCACAAGTAGAAATAAAGAACGAAGTAACTAGAAGGATTTGTTATAATTCCACTCTTCTAGAGGGATCATCTAAAAAGCGAGTTGTTTTGGATGCATTCAGGCAGAAAAGCTGACATAGATGTTATGGTTCTAATTTTTTTATTTGTATTACGTTTACGACTTAGATCTGGGACTCGATCTTCCATAAAGGAGCCGAATGAAACCAAAGTTTCATGTTCGGTTTTGAATTAGAGACGTTCAAATTTTAAATGATGAATTGACGTCGACTATAACCCCTAGCCTTCCAAGCTAACGATGCGGGTTCGATTCCCGCTACCCGCTAGAGCTATATATTTATTATTATAATAACGCATATATCATTAATGTGAATAAATGTAAATACACCTCTTTTTTATTCCCTAAATTCTTTCACATACAATCCAAAAATTTTTTTACGAGCAGGATATCATATCAAGATAGGAAAGGCAAAAAATTAGAAATAAAAAAGTCGGAATGAAAAGCGTCCATTGTCTAATGGATAGGACAGAGGTCTTCTAAACCTTTTGTATAGGTTCAAATCCTATTGGACGCAATTTATTTCCATCTATTTTTTAGATTTCATTTCTATGTCAAAAATATTTGAATGATTTG